ATATATATATATATATATATATATATATATATATTTCATTATTATAAATAAAATTATGTAGATAATTAATAATGGTTATGGTGATAGGCAGGTGTAATAATTTTGTAAATTTATATTAGGTGATTATATAAACAAAGTTGGCAGAAAATTGTGAATAACTTAGGATTATTTTATAAGATTAATATAATCTTACTTTGTATAGTGAAATTAGTTTAAATAAAATGACAAATTGTGGATTTGTAGATAAATATTGGTTTATTTCACTAAATTTATAGATAATAATAATATTTTGAGTTTGTTAATTGGTGTTGTATTATTGATGATCATCCGTGTATAGGGTGATTAGAAGGGAAAAAATATATCCTTGAATAATCCCAATCCCAATTTCAAAAATAAAGTAACCAATTTGGATGAGTATTACAATTAGAGAGACTGTAAGTCTGTTAGATAATATAGAGATTATTAGGTAGTCTCCAATTAGAGTTAAAATAATATGTCCGGCTCTAATATTAGCTGCTAGTCGAATTGACAGGGTAATAGGGCGTACTAAGATTCTTAGGGATTCAATAATAGGAAGGAAGGGAATGAGGAAGGAGGGGGTTCCTATAGGTAATATAAAAGCTAATCTAGAGTAAGGGTTATTTATATAAGAAGAAATAATTAGGGATAGTCATAGGGGTAAGGATAGGCTAAAAGTTATGGCTAGATGTCTGGTTGTACTAAATACATAGGGTATTAATCCTAATATATTAAAATTAATAATGGTAATAAATAGAGAGGATACTAGTAATCTAAATCCTCCGAGGTTTATTCTATAAGATCGGGTGGTTTGGATATTAATAGCTTGTTTAGGAAGGGCTATAATGTTTGATATGTTGGATGAATTAATTCAATACGATGAATTAATAAAAAATAAGGATCACAAGGATAGTAATCAGGTCATTATGTGTATTGAAAATAGGGTTGAGTTATGATCGTCAAATGAGGAAAAGATGTCTACTATCATACTATCATTTATAACTTACGTTTATGTTAGTTTTTAGGGATTTATTAATAGAATAAGTGTTAGTGTTATTTCATCATATAATAGATGTATTTAGAATTATGACAGATCAGAATATAGTAAATAGGAATAATCAGTTAATTGGAGATAATTGTGGCATGCGAAAAGTACTATTAGTAATAGTAATTTAAAATTGACAATTTTATGTTATAAAAGATTAACTAACTTTTCTAGTATTTAAGTATGGTACCAAAGATTATTCTTTCTTTATGATTGCAAATCATATCTTCTATATAAAGTATAATACCTTTTTTTCATTATAGTTTAATATTTTTTCATCTTTATTAGAAAATTTTTGTTTAAGAGGAAAAAAATCAATTGGTTGAAAAAAAACGGATAGAGTGTTCACATTTTTAATAGAATTGTAAAATAAAAAGGGGGTAAAAAGGGCCTTTAAATTAATGAAGGAAAGGAAAGAAAGTGAGGGGGGAAGATGTATATATGTATAACTATATTATATGTATTTAAAGATAATCATTTAATTTGGATGTTTAGTAGTACGAAGCTATGTATATGAGTCATATTCTTATCTACTTCTTAATTACAATATCGATACGTTGGTATTTATACAATACGAACCTCAGTTTATTTAGACCTAATTCTACTTTGCTAGATAAATGTTTAGAGTAAATTATATACACGGCGCAATAGAGTTAGGGAATATAAAAATGGAAGTCTTCGAGGTATGTATAATAGGCTTGTTTAGACTTAATGATGTGTATTATATACATAGCAGTTTTGTAAAAATATTGGTATATAATAATAATATTTTATTAGTATAATTAGTATATTTGTTTTCCAAACAAGAGGTTTAAAGTGTTTAAATAAAATAGTATGTGTGCGTTATTAAGGTGGCAGATCAGTGCATAGAATTTAAGCTTCTATTAGAGAATTTATATTCTTCTTAATAATTGGGGATGGAAAGTTATAAAGATTAATTATCTAATTTTGGTTTACAAGACCAATGTTTTATGTTAAACTATTATAACAAGGCAGGTATGATTATAAGAGGAGAATTATTATTGAGTATATTTATTTATATAAGGGGGGTTTTTGTTTTACTATTTCAGTGGAAACATATTTTGAATATTTTGTTGAGTTTTGAAATTATAATATTAGGAATTATTTTTTCCTTTTTATTAACTTGAGGGGTATATAGAGGTGATTATAGAATCATAATGGTAGTGGTAGTATTTGGAGTGTGTGAAGCTAGTTTGGGTTTATCTTTACTTGTAAGACTTATTCGGGTTCATGGTAATGATTACGTTAGTTCTTTAAGATTATATAAATTATAGGGCTAATATTTAGGATTAGAGGATTATTCTTGCTGAGAAGGCGAATATCATGAGATATCCGCCTTTGGTGATTGATGATCTTGAGTGTTTTGAATATAAAGTACTTAAATGTAGAAGTTTGGGGAAATCTAGTAACTGAGTTTTTTTATTGTGATAGAATAAGGGGTATATTGGTTGTTTTAACTTTATGAATTAGGGGATTAATATTTTTGGCCAGGAGTTATTCTGTTAAGTTGTTAGATAATAAGATGTTATTATTTTCACATATTGTTATTGTATTAGCATTAGTGGTGATTATATATTTCTTGTGTTCACATATTATATATTTTTATATTTTTTTTGAAATTTCTTTAATTCCAACTTTGATGTTGATTATTGGGTGAGGTTACCAGCCTGAGCGTTTACAGGCAGGGGTGTATATAATACTTTATACTATTTCTGCTTCACTTCCTTTATTATTAAGATTGGTTATGGTTGGGGGAATATACGGTTCTTGTAGAATAGTATTAGTTAGTTATTTAAATTGCTTGGATTTAGTCTATGATGTTAGTTCTTTATGATTTTTGGGGTTGATAGGTGCTTTTTTAGTTAAATTACCTATATTCTCGGTTCATTTGTGGTTACCTAAGGCTCATGTGGAGGCCCCAATTGCAGGTTCTATAATTTTAGCAGGGGTATTGCTAAAATTAGGAGGTTATGGTATCTTGCGTTTACTTAGAATTTACTCGTTAAATAACTTATTGTTTAGAAAGATTTTTATAATTATTTGTGTTTGAGGAGGGGTAGTCACTGCTATTATTTGTGTAGGGCAGAGGGATATTAAGTCATTGATTGCGTATTCTTCAGTTGGACATATGGGTTTAATATTAGGTGGTGTGTTAAGAAAGTTTATATGGGGATGGGAAGGAGCTATATTAATAATAATTTCTCATGGTTTTTGCTCTTCTGGATTGTTTTGTCTAGCTAATTTAATATATGAAAAATTTAAAAGTCGTAGCTTGTTTTTGTGTGGGGGTATAATTAACGTAAGCCCTATTATATGTTTATGGTGGTTCTTGTTTTGTATTGGTAATATAGGTGCACCTCCTTTTGTTAGGTTAGTAAGAGAGGTTATATTATTTTGTTGTATGTATATATATAGGAGATGGTTTATTATAATTATTTTGCTTATAGTTTTTATAGGGGGGTTATATAACCTAGTTATGTTTGTTAGTACTCAACATGGGGGTATTATGGGTTTTGCAAATAGGTGATGTGGTAATAGTTGTAGGGAATATTTATTATTAACTCTTCATTTTTACCCTATATTGTTTTTTATTTTAAATGTGGGGTATTTAAGTAAAATTTTTCTGTTCTAGGTATAAATTGGATGAAGTAAACTCATATGGTATGGGTATTGGGGTCACTCAATGGTAATATTAATACTTTGTAATGTTTAGATTAATTGGGATTGAAATGTGCTTTAGCATTATAATATTTAGGTGATTTTCTTTTATATTTTTTTTATTAATCTATTTATGTATAAATAATGTATGTTTGTTATTCAGTTGGGAAATTGTAACTTGCATAAGTAGTAGAATTGATTTTGATTTGGTGGTAGATTGGATAAGTTGTAGGTTTAGTGGGTTAGTGTGCTTTATTTCTGGTTGTGTTATAGTTTTTACTATAAGGTATATAAGCGGGGATGTAAATTTATTTCGTTTTGTACTAACTGTAATGCTGTTTGTATTATCAATAAATTTTTTGATTTTTATCCCTAGGTTAGTGTCATTGCTTTTAGGGTGAGATGGTCTTGGTTTAGTGTCTTTTTGTCTCGTTATTTATTATCAGAATAGAAAATCTTTGGCTGCAGGAATATTAACTGTATTGATGAACCGGGTTGGGGATTGTTTCATTTTAAGAGCTGTAGCTAGTATAATTGTACTAGGTCATTGAAATGTATTATGTTTATGGGAATTTAATGGTTTTGTTTGAATGAATTTATTTATTATAATTGCTGGGATAACTAAAAGAGCTCAAATTCCTTTTAGTAGTTGGTTGCCTGCTGCTATAGCGGCACCTACACCAGTGTCAGCTTTGGTTCATTCATCTACTTTAGTGACAGCTGGTGTTTTCTTATTTATTCGGTTCTTTAATTATCTTAATTGTTATGAGTGGTTTAATCATTTTATTGTTTATATTTCTATTATAACAACTATTATATCGGGTGTTTGTGCTTTATATGAGTATGATATAAAGAAGATTATTGCTTTATCAACACTTAGTCAATTAGGGGTAATAATAATATCTTTGGGTTTAGGGATACCCATGTTAGCTTTATTTCATTTGTATACACATGCTATGTTTAAGGCTTTACTATTTATATGTGGGGGTAATATTATTCATTGTTATAGGGGTAAACAGGATATACGTCAAATTAGTAATGTATCTAATCTTTTGCCTGTAACTAGGACTTTTTTAAATATTTCGAATATGGCTTTATGTGGGATGCCTTTCTTGGCTGGTTTTTATTCTAAGGATTTAATTATTGAATCCTTAATTGTGGGTAATATAAATTTAGTTATATTTATTTTAGGGGCTTTTGGGGTGTGTCTAACCGTTCTTTATTCTATACGGTTTTCTTTCTTCATTATTTGGGATAATCAGAGGTCAGATGCGTATAGAAATACTAGTGATAGTGATATAAGAATGATTTTTCCTATGTCTATATTAGTTATAGGGGCCTTGTTTGGTGGTTTTTTGTTTCAGGAGTTATTTCCTTTATTTAATTTAGGATTCTTCTTATTTTCAATAATAAAGCTTATAGTACCTTTGTTAATTATTGGAAGGTTAATATTTTCTTTTGGGTTTTGGGATAAAGGGAATATAAAATTTAATGTGGGCTATTTAAATTATATTAATAGAAGAATGTGGTTTTTGTCTAGATTTATTTGTTTTCCGGCTTTGAATAGTTTTAAACAAATTACTAATAGTAGGTTGAAAGTAGTAGATATGGGATGGTTCGAAATTTTTGGGGGTCAGGGAGTATTTAATATGAATAAAATTATATTTTTAATATTAGAGCATTGGTTAATATTAATGTTTAACTGTTACATGATTATTTTTGTTATAATGGTGTTTGTTATTTAGTTTAAATAGCTTAAATATAAGAGCGTGACGTTGAAGGTGTCAAGGTGATTTGTATATATCTTTAAACAAACAGGTATGTAAATTAACAAGGGTGTATATTACACCTAATGTATGAGCCGAAATCATATATGATAAATCATTTCTTGTCAATTTATAATTTAATTAATAGAGTTGAAATTAAATTTTAGTATAATAATAAAGTAAGCTAAAAAATAAGCTGTTGGGTTCATACCCCAAAAATGAATAAAGATTCCTTTATTAATTAATAAATTAATTTTGTTGATGATATCTATTATTAGATAATAGTTATTGGTTATTGGTTTTCTTCATTTATTGCGTATAACCATTTAATGAAGTAAGTTATGTTTACAACTTCTAAGGTAATAGGCATAAAGGAGTGATTTGCTCCACAGATTTCGGAACATTGTCCATAATAGAGTCCTGGTCGGTTAGGGTATAACATTAGTTGATTTAATCGTCCTGGGATTGCATCTACTTTAACTCCCAGTATAGGAACTGTTCATGAGTGAATTACATCCGCGGAGGATACAATAATTCGTGTGTTTGTTTTCATAGGTAGAATTAAGTGGTGGTCTGTTTCTAAAAGTCGGTAGTCCCCAAGGTTTAACTCATTTGTTGGAATTATATATGCGTCAAACTCAATGTCTAAAAAATCTGAGTATTCGTATCTTCAGTATCATTGGTGTCCCATTGTTTTAATAGTTAATAGTGGGCTGTTAGTTTCGTCTAGTAAGTATAGTAACCGAAGTGAAGGAAGAGCTAAGAAGAGTAAAATAATTGCAGGGGCAACAGTTCAAATAGTCTCAATTTTTTGTCTTTCACTGATGTGAAAACAAGAGAATTTATTAGTTATTAGTATTGCGGCTATAAATATAACTATAGTAAGCACCATGAGAATGGCGAATATAGCGTGATCATGAAAAAAGATAATTTGTTCTATCAGTGGTGAACAAGCATCTTGAAATCCTAATTGTCCTCAGTAGGTCATAATATATTCCAGTGGAGTAACATAATTACAATCTTTTAATTAACAGTTAAATGCCTCTGTTTTGGCTTTCCGCTGAGATACATATATATATATATATATATATATATATATATATATATATTTTATTTTTATAAAATTTTATTTTTGTGAATATATTAATATGTAAATTATTATTTATAATAATATGTAAATATTTTGGTTGTGTTTGTTGTAAATAAGTATTATTATGATAAATATTAAGGTTAGTTCTTATGGTGTATATAGCACATTAGATTTTCAATCTTTTAGTACACTATCTGAGTTATTAGTGTTAAGAACGGTATATAATTATGAGGTGGTCGATTAAAGTCGGTAGATTGTAAATCTATGAATGAGTTGTTAAACTTTCTCATGGTTTCATAGTTTAATAAAAATGTTAAGTTGCAAACTTAAAGATATATGAATATATTATTGAAACTTAATTATTGATATTATATATTGTTATTTTATGTTAAAGTATATAAATTAATTAGACGTAAATTGCTCCAGTTTCGGATAGGCTGTGGAAGTCAACGGGTAATCGGTTATCTCATTCTAAGGAAGGAGAAAGGTGATTAGATCATACTACTGTTCGCTGAGAAATTAGTCTTTCTCATACGATAAAAATAAAAAATAAAACTCTAGTTAGAGATAATATTGATCCTATAGATGAAACTATGTTCCATTTTGTGTAACAGTCAGGGTAATCCGAGTATCGTCGGGGTATTCCAGCTAGACCTAAGAAGTGTTGAGGAAAGAAAGTGATGTTTACTCCTAAAAATATAAGTATGAAGTGTGTTTTTGTTCATTGTTGATTAAGCGTTAGGCCTGTAAATAATGGGTATCAGTGGTTAAATCCAGCAAATAGTGCAAATACTGCTCCTATTGAAAGTACATAATGGAAGTGGGCTACTACATAATAAGTGTCGTGAAGCATAATATCTAGGGAGGAGTTTGATAAAATAATTCCTGTTAAGCCTCCTACTGTGAATAGAAAAATAAAGCCTAGAGCTCATATCATAGGAGTGTTATATTTAACAGGGGAACCGTAAATTGTTGCTAATCAACTAAATACTTTGATTCCTGTAGGAATCGCAATAATTATTGTTGCAGAGGTAAAATAGGCTCGAGTATCTACGTCTATTCCTACAGTAAATATATGGTGTGCTCACACAATAAATCCTAATAGGCCAATGGAGAGTATTGCATAGATTATTCCTAGTGTACCAAAAATTTCTTTTTTAAAAGAGTGGTGGGATACAATGTGAGAAATAATACCAAATGCAGGTAAAATTAGAATATAAACTTCTGGGTGCCCAAAAAATCAAAATAAGTGTTGGTAGAGAATAGGATCTCCTCCTCCACTAGGGTCAAAGAAAGTAGTATTAAAATTTCGGTCAGTTAAAAGTATTGTAATAGCACCTGCTAGAACTGGAAGGGATAGTAGTAATAGGATAGCAGTAATAAATACTGATCAGATAAATAAAGAGAGTCGTTCTATTAATAGACCTTCTCATCGTATATTTATAATAGTTGTGATAAAGTTAATAGCCCCTAAAATAGAGGAGATACCTGCTAAGTGAAGTGAGAAAATGGCGAGGTCTACTGAAGGACCAGCATGAGAGAGATTTCTAGATAGGGGTGGGTAGACTGTTCAACCTGTTCCGGCTCCGCTTTCAACAGCCGAGGATGCTAAAAGAAGAGTGAGTGAAGGTGGTAATAGTCAAAATCTTATGTTGTTTATTCGAGGAAAGGCTATGTCTGGAGCACCTAATATTAAAGGTACTAGTCAATTACCAAATCCTCCAATTATAATAGGTATAACTATAAAAAAAATTATAATGAAACCATGTGCAGTAACTACTACATTGTATAATTGATCATCATTTAATAAGGAGCCAGGTTTCCCTAACTCTGTACGGATTATCAATCTTAATGATGTACCTACTAGCCCTGCTCAAATACCGAATATAAAATATAATGTTCCAATATCTTTATGATTTGTGGAGAATAGTCATCGCATAAATTATGATCATGGTAATTAAAGGGTAAATGATAAATCTACTAAATAGGTTTAGAATAATTAAAGGGTTATAAGGTTTAGGGGCTTTTGGGTTTTCAATTATAAGATAAGATTTAATTATTAGTATCAGAGATATATTAAGATAGAAATATAGTCTAATTAAAGTTCCAGTAAGTAGCAACAGTGTTATTATAATTATTTTTATTTGGACTAACGAAATTAAAATAGTTAATTTTGATATAAATCCTAATAAGGGAGGTAAACCCCCTAGTGATAAAATTAAAGAGATAATAACTATATTATTAGATTTATTTTTTTGGGTTAGTATAAATAGCTGATTACCTGTATTGGTTCTTAATATATTTATTAGGGGGATAGAAATAATAATATAAATAATAAAGTACATTATGGTTAGTGTGCTGTTAAGAAGTACTATAGATAGTATTCAACCTAAGTGTGAGATTGAGGAGTAGGTTATAATGAGTTGAATGTTGGTTTGGTTAAGGGCTATAATTCTACCAATTATAGTGGAGGTAATTGAAATGATGATAAGTGGGGTATAGTGGGTATTTAGTAGACTTAATATAAAAAGAGGTGCAAGTTTTTGTCAAGTTAGGATTAAAAATAGGATTCTTCAGGATATTTGTTTTGTAATTCTTGGAAGTCAAAAATGAAGGGGAGCCCCCCCCAGCTTTATAATGAGGGACATTATAATAAGGTATCTAATAGTGCTATTAGTAAATATGGAATATCACGATAGTGTGTATGAGTATATAATAATGGAAGAAATAATTAGGATACTAGATCTTATTCTTTGGATAATAAAATATTTAATAGAAGCTTCAGCTTCTAATATTTTCCCTTTAATATTTATAAGAGGCAAAAATCCTATAAGATTTAATTCTAGTCCTATTCACATAGTTAATCAATGAGAGGAAGATAGTGAAAACATGGTACCTATAAATATAATGGTAATAAATAAAAAGTTAGATGGGAAGAATTTATTGTTCATAAAAGGTAGAACAATTTCGAGTTGCTCAAAATAAAGTTAGCAGCTTTATTTTATTCCTAATTACCTTTAAGTAAAATACTTATTAAGGATTAAGTATAATCATTATCTAGATTAAAAGTCTAGTGCTTAAATATTCGGCCACTTAATATATATATATATATATATATATATATATATATATATATATTTATTTCATTTTTATTAGAAAATTTTTGTTTAAGAGGAAAAAAATCAATTGGTTGAAAAAAAACGGATAGAGTGTTCACATTTTTAATAGAATTGTAAAATAAAAAGGGGGTAAAAAGGGCCTTTAAATTAATGAAGGAAAGGAAAGAAAGTGAGGGGGGAAGATGTATATATGTATAACTATATTATATGTATTTAAAGATAATCATTTAATTTGGATGTTTAGTAGTACGAAGCTATGTATATGAGTCATATTCTTATCTACTTCTTAATTACAATATCGATACGTTGGTATTTATACAATACGAACCTCAGTTTATTTAGACCTAATTCTACTTTGCTAGATAAATGTTTAGAGTAAATTATATACACGGCGCAATAGAGTTAGGGAATATAAAAATGGAAGTCTTCGAGGTATGTATAATAGGCTTGTTTAGACTTAATGATGTGTATTATATACATAGCAGTTTTGTAAAAATATTACACACTGATTAATTAGGTATGTAAGATTTTAAGTTAAGTAAACTGGGGGCTTTCAAGGCCCTTTATAAATAATAATTTGTTTAAATCTTGAAACAAGTAAGTGTGTAGATTAGGTAGTTGTATAATACTACATTGATTCTTTATAGGAGTTTGTTTGTATTTAATTTGGCTTTGGTTATTATATAAGTTTTTATTAAATTTATACATGCTAGGTTTAAAAATGTTTATATTCAAAGCGTTTTGTTTAGATGTAATTATTTGTACACGTTAAATACTTGTATAGATGATAAAGTTATATAGTATAATATTAATATATAATAAGTAAGCTACGCAGTATTTATTTTTATACAATGAATGAGAGTTTGATATAGTTAATGTAATTTAAAGGTGGTTAAATTGGTGCCAGCATCTGCGGTTATACCAATACTTTAAATTTATATTTAGATAGTATAAAATAAAGTAATAATTAATAAAAGAAAAATTAGAATAGATGAGTATAGTAATTGTAGGTAAAATTTAATTTCTATAATTGATTATATTGTTCTAAGTATTAGATTCTTTGAAAGTGAGGTTTAAAGAGACTAGGATTAGAGACCCTATTATTCTTTACTTTAAAAATTTTATTATTTAAGTAGTAAGAGCTAGAATATATTATTAAATGTTTTTAATTTTAGATGTGCTTGAAACTTAAAAGGCTTGGCGGTATTATATATCCTTCCAGGGGAGCTTGCTTATTGATTTGATATTCCTCAATTTATACTTACTTTTTCTTGAATAATTTCAGTTTGTGTATTGCTGTCGTCAGTTTATTTTGTAAAAATTTTGGAAAAAACTTTATAATGAATTGATTATAATGTCAAGTCAAAATGCAGCTTATGAAAAAGGTTTATAAAGTGAGCTACAATTTGTAATATTTAATCTGATTGAGCCATGTAATTGGTTTGTGAAGTTGGACTTGGTAGTAATAAAGGTAAAATAGTGTGTTTTTATGAATTGGGTTTTATAATGCGTACATATCGCCCGTCGCTCTTGTTGGAAGATAAGATAAGTCGTAACATAGTAGGGGTAGTGGAAGCTGCTCCTGGATTAAATATAACAAAACTTAACATAAGTAAATGTATCTCACTTACATTGAGAAAATGATTAAATATTATTGATCAGTTTTGATTAATGAGCAGAACTATAATACTTGTATATTTTAATAATATAAATTGTTTTCTGTTTTAGTATTAGTAGTATAGATAAATTGTTAATGTGTAGTACTGTAAAGGATATATAGGTATTTGGGTTTTAGTAGAAGTATAGTTTTGTACCTTTTGCATAATGGGTTGATGATATTATTGTTTGATATTGAAACTATCTCGAATTGAAAGGATTTATTTGGTAAAACGTATGTTGACGTGGTAAAGTCATATATTGATTATTAGATGGTAGTGAAATGTTTATCGTTTTTCAGGATAGCTAGTTTATTGGTGAAGGATATCTAAGTATTATAACAGTGGTATAATTGTTTATATATTTAACTGTTAGTGTATTATGTAGGGGATAAGCTTTACATAGTGTGTAGAATATTTAAGGATATGACTATTATAACTTAAGTAGGGTTAAAATAAGTTCTTCTTGTTGATTTAAGTTTTAGTGTTGGATTATTATATTCAGGGTGCTAGCTAATAAATAGTTGTGAATTATAATTAATTAAATATAATGTTAATATGAGTATTGGTATATTATATATTATGTATTTGTAATTTTTGTAGTTGTAAATAATTATAAGTTGTAATGTAAGTAAAATAAAATAAAGGAATTCGGCAAATATTAATCTCGCCTGTTTATCAAAAACATCTCTCTTTGTGGTTTGTATATAAGGAGTTGGGCCTGCTCGGTGAAAAGTTTTAACAGCTGCGGTATTTTAACTGTACTAAGGTAGCATAATAATTTGCCTTATAATTTGAGGCTAGAATGAATGGTTTGACGAAGGTTAATCTGTCTCTATTTTACTTTTTAGAAATTAATTTTCATAGTGAAAAGGCTTGAATTTTTTAAAGGGACGAGAAGACCCTATTGAGCTTGTAATTTTATTATTATTAGTATTATTTATTCTTATTGGTAGTATATAAATTTTAATTGGGGTGATTAAGGAATAAGGTTTGTAGTTTTAGTAACTTCCTTATTAATAATGATTGTTAAATAAAGTAACCAATATTATTGCTTATACTATAGTTACCATAGGGATAACAGCGTAATTTATTTAGAGAGTTCTTATTGAAAAATAAGATTGCGACCTCGATGTTGGATTAAAGTAACCTTAAGGTGCAGAAGCTTTAATAAGGTAAATCTGTTCGATTTTTAAAACTTTACATGATCTGAGTTCAGACCGGCGTGAGCCAGGTTGGTTTCTATCTTTTAAAAATTGTTTTTGCTTCTTTTAGTACGAAAGGACCGAAGAAAGCTAAAAGTATTATTATAATATATTGATATAATATCTTTTTAAATTTTGTTATAAACACAGAAGGAATGTCCTTATAATTTATAACATCAATATAATCCGTTCTATCCGGCGCAGTGTTTATAGTTAATAATAGTTTTTCATCTTTATTAGAAAATTTTTGTTTAAGAGGAAAAAAATCAATTGGTTGAAAAAAAACGGATAGAGTGTTCACATTTTTAATAGAATTGTAAAATAAAAAGGGGGTAAAAAGGGCCTTTAAATTAATGAAGGAAAGGAAAGAAAGTGAGGGGGGAAGATGTATATATGTATAACTATATTATATGTATTTAAAGATAATCATTTAATTTGGATGTTTAGTAGTACGAAGCTATGTATATGAGTCATATTCTTATCTACTTCTTAATTACAATATCGATACGTTGGTATTTATACAATACGAACCTCAGTTTATTTAGACCTAATTCTACTTTGCTAGATAAATGTTTAGAGTAAATTATATACACGGCGCAATAGAGTTAGGGAATATAAAAATGGAAGTCTTCGAGGTATGTATAATAGGCTTGTTTAGACTTAATGATGTGTATTATATACATAGCAGTTTTGTAAAAATGTTATAATATATGTTAAGTAAGTACAATGTGGTGTAAGTGCACATGAACTTTTGATGTTTAGGGTATAGGTTCAAACCCTTTCTTTGTAATATATTAATAAAACTAAGATGTAGAAGTGTTGACCTTATAAAGTATTAATATTAATTATGTTTGTTGAGTTATTGTCTGGAGTGATTTCGTGTGTTTGTGCCCTTTTGGCTGTAGCTTTTTTTACTTTGTTAGAACGTAAAGGGTTAGGGTATTTTCAGTTGCGTAAAGGGCCCAATAAAGTGGGTTTGATGGGGCTTCCTCAGCCCTTGGCGGATGCGGTTAAGTTATTTTCAAAAGAGTTGGTTAAACCTACTCTCGTAAATGTATTCCCCTTTTTGATTTGTCCTGCTATAAGATTGTTTTTAGCTTTGGTATTATGAATTCTTTATAATAACTATTTTGTTTGCAGTATAGGTGGTTTAAGTATATTGTTGTTTTTGTGTGTGTCTAGTTTAGGTGTTTATAGGGTAATAGGGGCTGGTTGATTTTCAAATTCTAAATATGCATTATTAGGGTCTGTTCGTGCTGTAGCTCAAAGTATTTCTTATGAAGTTAGAATATCTTTAATTTTGATAAGCTGTTTATTGCTAGTCGGAAGGATAAGACTAAGTATAATTATAAAGTACCAATTTTTTGTTTGAGTAGCTTTCATTAATTTTTTTATACTATTAATATGGTTTGTATCTTGTGTTGCTGAGACACATCGGGCTCCTTTTGATTTTGCGGAAGGGGAATCAGAACTAGTTTCAGGTTTTAATACTGAATATGGGGGTGTAGGATTTGCTTTATTGTTTATGGCGGAGTACGGTAATATTTTATTTATGAGGGTATTAGTTATTAGCTTATTTTTTGGAGGGATTGTATTTTCAGGATTTCTTGGTATAGGTCTATGTATTATGGTAAGATTAATTGGGTGGTTATTTATTTGGGTCCGAGCTAGTTATCCTCGGTATCGTTATGATTTATTAATATATTTAATTTGAAAAAGATACTTGCCAAGGGTGTTAAGTATTTTAATATTTTTGGTTGTAAGAGTATATATATTAAATATATAAACAAAAAGTAGTTTAGTTAGAATATTAACATTGGAAGTTAAAGGTTGAGTATTACTTACTTTTTGATATGAGTTTAGTATTTATAATTTCTATTGGGTTTTCTTTAAGTAGTTTGTGTATAATGGTCATTCAGCCGCTGAGTTTAGGCTTAATATTAATACTTATAGTATTATGTGTAAGTGGGTTGACAAGAATAATTATTTTTTCCTGGTATGGGTACTTACTTTTTTTGGTGTATGTAGGAGGGATGTTAGTTATATTTATATATGTAATTAGATTAATCCCCAATTTAATTTTTTTATCAAATAAAGTTTTTATTTATTTCTTTTTTATCTTTTTTGGTTTTATGATGATGAATTTTTTTGTAATAAAAGAATTTGTAAGGGTGGAAATAAAAACTATATTTTTATTCGACTATAATTGTATAAGAATAGGAGGAAGGAGAGTTATCATGATGTATGATAATTTTTTTTGTTATGTATTATTAGCGGTGATTTTATTATTTGTCTTGATTAGGGTAGTAAAAATTTGTTATTATTGTGAGGGCCCTTTACGCGTTTTTAAGTTTAAGTAAAGTATGCTAAGTTCATTACGTAAAAGTCATCCTGTTTTAAAAATTGTGAATGGTGCACTTGTTGATTTGCCTGTTCCCGTAAATTTATCTGTATGGTGAAACTTTGGCTCTTTATTAGGGTTGTGTTTAATTGTGCAGGTTCTTAGTGGTTTATTTTTGGCTATGCATTATACTTCTTGTGTTGAAATAGCCTTTGATTCTGTGGTTCATATCATACGTGATGTTAATTATGGTTGAGTACTGCGTTATGTTCATGCGAATGGAGCGTCATTTTTCTTTATTTGTTTATATTTCCATGTGGCTCGGGGTATTTATTACGGATCTTATGTGTTATTTGAGACGTGAAATATTGGAGTTGTTTTATTATTTTTAGTTATAGGAACTGCTTTTGTAGGATATGTTTTACCCTGAGGGCAGATGTCTTTTTGAGGGGCTACGGTTATTACTAATTTAGTGTCGGCAATTCCATATGTTGGGGAAATGGTTGTGTATTGGATTTGAGGGGGGTTTTCTGTAGATAATGCTACATTAAGTCGGTTTTTTTGTTTCCATTTTTTATTACCTTTTGTTCTTATAGCAATAGTGATATTACATTTTTTATTTTTACATCAGACTGGAAGTAATAACCCTTTAGGGATTAATGGTAATTTAGATAAAATTCCATTTCACCAGTATTATAGGTATAAAGATTTATTAGGATTTTTTGTTATGTTGTTGTTATTAATTGAAATTAGAATATTATTCCCTAATGCATTAGGGGATTCTGAGAATTTTATTCCTGCTAACTCTTTAGTAACTCCTTTACATATTAAGCCTGAGTGGTATTTTTTATTTGCTTATGCTATTTTACGTTCAATTCCTAGTAAATTGGGGGGTGTAATTAGCCTAGTTATGTCTATTTGTGTGCTATTCTTTTTACCTTTCTTACATATTAAGGGTTGTCGAGGATGCAGGTATAATGTATTTATGCAGTTAAATTTTTGGTTAATAATTGGATGTTTTTTCTTACTTACTTGGATTGGGGGTTGTCCTGTAGAGTATCCTTACGAGTTTATTGGTCAAGTGTTAAGGGTTATATGATTTGGGGTATTCTTAATTCGTCCTTTTTTAGATTTATTATGATTATATATTTTAGATTATTAGGTTTTTACTGGGTAAACAAAAGTTTTGAAAGCTTTTTAGAAGTGTTCGATTCACTTAAAAACTTAGATAAAATGTAATGTAAGTAGTTATTAAGTTATTTCATCCAGTCAAGGGACCCTTGATTTCATTCATGAAAAAGGCCTAGTAATAGGATAATTAAAAATATTATTCTGCTAGTGAGGGGTCAATGAGTGTTAGAGTTTAAGACATTTCTTGTTAAGGGCAATAACAAAATAATTTCTACGTCAAAGATTAGGAAGATAACAGCTAATAGAAAAAATCGTATAGAAAAGGGAGCTCGGGTATGAATTGAGGGGTCAAACCCGCACTCAAAAGGCGAATTTTTTTCGCGGTCAGAGTATGATCGCTTATTAATGGTTATACCTAAAAGTAATAAAACCACATTAATTAGGAATAAAATAAATATATAAATTAGGATAGTTACCATAAACACAAAAGAGTCTTTTTGTTTATAAAAAATAAATTCTTTTATTGATTCGGTGTTAGGTAAATTTTTAATTATTTTGTTAAGATCCTCATCAATAGATGCATGTATATAAAATTAATCATACTACGTCTACAAAATGCCAGTATCAGGCTGCTGCTTCAAAACCAAAGTGGTGGTCTGTAGAAAAGTGGTGAATTACGATTCGGAATAAACAAATTAGGAGGAATAGAGATCCAATTATTACATGGAGTCCGTGGAATCCTGTAGCTACAAAGAATGTTGCTCCGTAAATTCTATCTGAGATAGAGAAGGGAGCTTCTATATATTCTTCCGCTTGTAAAAATGTGAAATATATACCGAGGATAATTGTTAATGTTATAGAGTGAGTTGATTCTGTATGGTTTCCTACTATTAGTGAGTGGTGGGCTCAAGTTACAGTTACACCAGAAGCTAATAAAATTGCTGTATTTAATAGGGGAATTTGAAAGGGATTTAGAGGATTTACGTAGATTGGGGGTCAACAGGCACCAATCTCTGTGTTAGGAGCGAGTCTTCTGTGGAAATAGGCTCAAAAGAATGCGAAGAAAAAACATACTTCGGAAGTAATAAAAAGTATTATTCCCATACGTATCCCAAGTGATACTTTTATGGTATGGTAGCCTTGAAATGTGCTTTCTCGGATAATGTCCCGTCATCATTGGAATATCGTTATTAGTACTAGGAATAAACCAATAAGTATGGTGATAAAGCCATGATTGTGAAATCAGGAGGTTAGTCCTACGGTTAGGAATATAGCCCCCAAGGATCCGGTGAGAGGCCAGGGGCTATATTCTACTAAATGAAAAGGGTTTCGGATCAT